AAGGTTTCCATTGTACTAAGCTAAGGACGGGAAGGAAGAAAGCGAGTGATCTGGTAATTCCTCATCCTCAAAGCAGTCCTTCCTGTAGTCTCACAACAAATAAGTAATTATAGGAGTAAAGTGTTGATATAATTCGAAGAAGCAAACGACAATTTAATTTCAAGTTAATAAAGAAAAAAAGTAAAATAAGTATGTAATCTAAGGTACTTTTTTACATTTCTAGGATTAAACAAAAGGATTCGCAAATAAAAGCGCTAATGCCACAACCAGTCCGTAAATTGTTAAAGCTTCCATAAAAGCTAGACTAAGCAATAAAGTACCTCGTATTTTACCCTCTGCTTCTGGTTGTCTCGCAATACCCTCTACAGCTTGGCCTGCAGCAGTACCTTGACCAACTCCGGGTCCAATAGAAGCAAGTCCTACAGCCAATCCAGCAGCAATAACGGAAGCGGCAGAAATCAGTGGATTCATGGTAAGTTCCTCGCACAAAAAAAAAAATAAATGGTTAATGATACAATCAACCAATGAATTATTACTTAATTTTATCATTAAGTTTGATCATTAAGATCTATTGGGTCGGAGTAACTAAAAACTAATGATAATATTACTGAATCGTCAGAACTACTTCGATATCTCGTTTTTTGTTTCTACCCATGATGAAGTTTTTGTAAATCCATATACATACGGCTCTAGTTATTGCATTTCTTTCTTTCCAACCATTCTTTCATTCCATCCTTCGTTCTTTACTCTTCTATATCCTTGAGTTCATCTGTTTTTTCATCCAATCCACAATCACAAATGAAACAGAAGAAAGGACTTGACTTATCTTGTAATCCATCTAATCTAAATGCAGTAAACTGCAATCAAATCAATATATGCAATCATCAATATATGCAATGGATATCAATATGATCGATATCAACGATATCAATATATCAATATAACGATATCAATATGTATATCAATACATATATATATATATTTTTTATTTATTTTGCTATATATATTGCTATCTATATATATTGCTATATATATATTACATATATATAGCATATAGTTAGATATATATATAGTTAGTTAGTATATAGGTAAGGCATAAGGACTTCTATTTATATATAGATAGGACTATATAACTAGTGAATATCTAATATTACATATACATATTACATATACATTTCTTTCTTCCATAACGTAAACTGGCCACATTTTATATTGAATCGGATTATGATTATAGAATCATTCCTCGAAACCCACACAAAAAGTGGCTGTACTTATAGACATTACATACATCTAGTGTGACCTCCCCAACCCATCCTTTTTTTTTTACAATTCCGTAATATCGTTCATCTTCTCTCCTACGACTCTAGGTCATATATTCATACGTATTTATATCTATTATGTTCTCCAACCAAGCAGATTATCTTGAACCATGCATGAATTGGGATAAGCTAAAAAAAAAAGACTATTTCGAAAACTAGTCAATGATGACCCTCCATGGATTCACCTATATAAGCCGCGGCTAACGTTGCAAAAATAAGAGCTTGAATACCACTTGTAAATAATCCAAGAAACATGACAGGTATAGGAACTACTGAAGGGACTAAAGAAACAAGAACAACAACTACTAATTCATCAGCCAATATATTCCCGAAAAGTCGAAAACTAAGAGATAAGGGTTTTGTGAAATCTTCTAGGATGTTAATTGGTAAAAGTATTGGAGTTGGTTTGATGTATTTCTCGAAATAACCCAACCCTTTTTTGGTAAGACCTGCATAAAAATATGCCACTGACGTGGGTAAAGCTAAAGCAACAGTAGTATTTATATCATTCGTGGGCGCAGCTAACTCCCCATGAGGTAACTGTATGATTTTCCAAGGTAAAAGGGCACCTGACCAATTAGAAACAAAAATAAATAGGAACATAGTTCCAATAAAAGGAACCCAAGGTCCATATTCTTCTCCAATCTGGGTTTTGCTCAAGTCTCGAATAAATTCAAGGACATATTCAAAGAAATTCTGACCGTCGGTCGGAATGGTTTGTGGATTCCGAACAGCTATGATGGCTGAACCTAACAAGATAGCAATTACGACCCAAGAAGTGATAAGTACTTGGGCATGGATTTGTAAACCTCCTATTTGCCAATAGAAATGTTGGCCTACTTCTACACCCGATATATCGTATAACCCCTTGAGTGTTTTAATGTAACATGGTATAACATTCATATTGTCCTCTGATAGAAATTGAACTTCAAAAAAGGAATTAGTTTGATTCAACCATTTCTTTCTCAACTCACCAACTTGAATCATTAATCATATATTTAGGATACCAAGAAATCACATAACATCATAATATATATCAATATCCCCAGTTCTTTTTTTTTTATCTATTTTAAAAAATTCAAAAAAAAGTAACCGATCCAATAAATCTATGGAGTTGCCCAATAATTAACATTAACTAATTTTATTATTCTTAATCTTAATCATAATCAACGATTTCTTATATAGCTAGAACGACCTTCACAAATTGCGGATACTAATTTGTTAAGAATCAATCGAATTGAAGCTATAGCGTCATCGTTGGCTGGAATCGAAATATCTGCAAGATCTGGGTCACAATTTGTATCGATTAAACAAATCGTTGGAATCCCCAAAATGGCACATTCTCGAAGAGCCGTATATTCTTCTTGCTGATCAACGATGATCACAATATCAGGCAATCCCGTCATATATTTGATCCCACCGAGATATGTTTGCAAGGTAGATAATTTTCTCTTCAACATTGCTGCATCTCTTTTGGGGAGACGGTTGAGTTTCCCCATCTTTTCTTCTGCTCTTAAGTCCCTGAACTTATAAAGTCTCGTTTCCGTAGTGGACCAATTCGTTAACATACCACCGAGCCATTTTTGATTAATAAAATGAGACCGAGCCCTTATTGCAGCTGATGCTACTGAATCCGATGCTTTATTTTTGGTACCGACGATTAAGAAGTTTTTTCCCCTACTTGCTGCATCAAAAACTAAATCACAGGCTTCTGATAAAAAACGAGCAGTTCTAGCGAGATTTGTAATATGAATACCTTTACGCTTTGCAGAAATGTAAGGGGCCATTCTAGGATTCCATTTCTTAGTACCATGACCAAAATGAACTCCTGCTTCCATCATCTCTTCCAAATTGATGTTCCAATATCTTCTTGTCATTTTTTCCCACACTTCCTTTTTGTTTTTTCTTTTTCGTATTATTAACAAAGAGACGAGGTACCTTGAAATAAATAATTGTTCCGATGGAACCTTCTACCGGGGATTGACCATTGATACACGGCACAAACCATAATTTTTTTTAATTACTTATTTTATTTATTACCAAATCAATAATCAGACCAGTATAGTTAAAAGATAATTAAAGTGAAAATGAATCCGCTCTTAGGAATCATTAAATCGCATAAATGATTGTTCTGATGTCTCATGTAAATTTGTCTCATGGAAATTGTTTGTCGCGTAAGAACAAAATAATTCTCTATGGTGTAACAAAATATCTCTCATTTCCAACTCGAATAGATTTTTTCTTTTGATTTCCAAATAAATGTTTTTGTCTTGCCTTGAACGGTGCACAAATTTTTGGAATCCGGTACCAACAGGTATAATCCCCCCCAGAACAACGTTCTCTTTCAGGCCTTTCAACCAATCAATACGACCTCGTAGAGCAGCTTTTGCTAAAACTCGAGCGGTTTCTTGAAAACTTGCTTCGGATATGAAACTTTGAGTATTCAGAGACGCTCTTGTTATTCCCAATGAGATTGCCCGATAACAGATTGATTCGTCCAAAGCGCGCCCTGCTCGTTCCGCTCGCAACAATCCGATTAATTCTCCAGGCGAAAAAACATTAGACATTCCATCTTCTGAAACCAACACTTTTGATGTTACTTGACGTACAATAATCTCTATATGTCTATTATGGATCTGTACCCCCTGGGATCGATAAACCTTTTGGATCTTATTAACCAAAGAGATACGACTTTGGGCTATGGTTAGCTCAGCTCCAATCAAAAACCCCCAGGGGATCCCAAGAATTCTTGGTATACGCTCGTTCCAACCTTCAACTCTCCTTTCGAGGTTCATCGATATTGAATCAATCGAACGCACTTCTAAGATTTGTTCTACTTTTGGAAGACCTTGCGTTATGTCACCAGATCTCGATTTTTCATATATAAATGTAACTAATGTATCTCCTTCGTAAAGGATTTTCCCATAATGACCATGAACAGTTGCTCCAGGAGTAGCCAAATAAGACTTAGCCGATCTTATAACTAAAAAGTCGACATTAACAATTAAAATTTGACCAGATTTTTTTACGTGTGGTTCGTATTTAAATAGACATACATTTTCACAAATAAATTGTCCAAGGCTAATTTTGATCGATGTCTCTTCACAATAATCATGATGGAGAAAGCACCAATTCAAATGGAATGGGTTCAAAACGATGTTACTGCATAGATCGGGATTATAAATCCTCCTATTTTCATCTATTAAACAGTATTTAAGTACTTGAAGTACTTGGAAAATCTGTTTCAAATTGTCAAGTAGCAAATATTTCTTTAACACGATCTGATTATGAGTTATTAAATGGTAAGATGAATAAAAATTCGATATTTTAGGTACAATAGCGCCTAAGGGACCTAAATAATCCCTAATTGGAATTAGGGGATCCGATTCTTTTGTCACATTGTTATATTTCGAACTATTGAATGGACCAATTCGAGAACAATTGGATGATGACAAAATTAGCAAAGATTGGCATTCCTTATTTCGATTCAACAACATACCAATAGTTCCTTGATGTTGGCTAAGTGATCGAATCTTCGCCTTGGAATAAAAAGGATTGATATTGGTGCAATCTAATCCATTATCGGGAATCAATCCGGAACTTGCCCTATCATACCTTTTTCCGGTATACGAAATAGTGGACTTGACTAACTCAATTCTTATGAAATCGCGAATTAGATCA